ATAGGATTGATTAGCTGATGTTTCAAAATTTAAAGTTGGTTCATTAGAACCGTATAAACCGATACCCATAACTCCCATTAACAAAAAAACGGAACTTCCTGCAGTGTACAAAATAAACTTTGTAGCTGAATACAAACGTTTCTTTCCTCCCCACATCGATAGAAGTAGATAAACGGGAATTAATTCTAACTCCCACATGATAAAAAATAGTAAGAGGTCTCGAGCAGAAAATGATCCTATTTGACCGCTATACATTGCTAACATTAGAAAATGGAATAATCGGGAATCTCGAGTAACTGGCCAAGCGGCTAAGGTAGCTAAAGTGGTGATAAATCCCGTCAATAAAATGGGTCCTACGGAAAGTCCATCTATTCCCAATCTCCAGTAAAAATCAAAAAAAGGGATCCATTTACAATCCTCCGTCATTTGGATTAATGGATCGTCTAATTCGAAATGATAACAAAATGCATAGGTTGTTAGAAGGAGTTCGAGTACACAGATACATATTGTATACCATCTAATTACTTTATTTCCCCTATGAGGGAGAAAGAAAAGTAAGAAACCCGCAAATATTGGCAAAACTACAACTGTTGTTAACCAAGGAAAATAATTCGTAGTAAAAACAAAATACACTTGGACTAAAAAAACCCATGTTCGAAAATTAAATAAAAAATATAAATATATATTTTGAACACGAGTTTTTGTCGGTAAAAAAGAAATCAAATGTATTCAAGGGGTTTTTATGGAACGTATCAATAAGCCAGACCCATGCTTCGAGTTGTTTCATGCCATAAATAAACTCGAACACTCAAGAAATCCGTCGGACAGGCAGATTCACATCTCTTACAACCAACACAGTCTTCTGTTCTTGGAGCCGAAGCTATTTGCTTAACTTTACATCCGCCCCAAGGTATCATTTCTAATACATCTGTGGGGCAAGCTCGGACACATTGAGTACACCCTATACATGTATCATAAATCTTTACTGAATGTGACATTGTATCTACAATTTTTTTTAACACTATAAATTTTCGATCGAGTAAATTTGTAAACGAATTATATATTTAGATACCAGATGAGTCAATAATTTATCAGAATTTTTATAATCAATCTACTTTCAGATTAACTCATGCGATAGGGCCAAGATACTTTGATTTTTTATGTTTTCGCAAACAAACATGATTGTAGATTACGTATTATACAGATAATTTGACTTGATTAATATCATAATTTATCTGATAAATACTACTTATTCAACAAATTCGATTGATTGATACGAGTTGATTTTCTGTTACGATAAATTGACGAAACTATAGCTGGGCCAATAGCTGCTTCAGCGGCTGCAATAGCTATAACAAAAATTGAGAAAATATTACCCTTTAATTGGCGACTATCAAAAAAATCAGAAAATGTTACAAAATTTATATTAACTGCATTCAGTATAAGCTCAAGACACATAAGAGCTCTAACCATATTTCGGCTCGTGATCAATCCATAGATACCGATAGAAAATAAATAGGCACTTATAACAAGTACATGTTCGATCATGATTGACCAACTCCCTATCAATTCCGATTCATTTCAATATGAACAAAAATTTAATAGATTCCATTCAATTGACAAAAAAAAAGTACAGAACAAGGGAATATATTAGTAATCGATCGAATAAAAGAATTTTTATTTTGGACAGAAACAATCTTCAAATAGAATTGAAGGGGAATGTGTGTGATAACATAGAACAAAGTTTAATTTATGCTATTTCTAAAGATTTATTACTTACTGGCGAGCCAGGGCAATTGTGCCGATCAAAGCAGCTAAAAGAATGATTGAAATGAGTTCAAATGGAAGAAAAAAATATGTTGATAAATGAATTCCAATTTGTTGACTATTACTTATCAAATCTTGCTCTAGAATCTGGTTTGATCTTGTAGTCCAAATAATCCCATACCATGACGTATCTAGAATAGTAGTCATTAGTGAAACAAAAATACTTGTACAAACCAGAAAGGTAAATCCACTCCCAACGGTCCAAAGATTAAAATCTTTGGAATATTCTGAACCCTTCATGAACATCACAGCAAATATGATTAAAACATTTATAGCTCCCACGTAAATAAGGAGTTGCGCTGCAGCTACAAAATGGGAGTTTGCTAGAATATAGAATAAGGATATAGAAACAAGAACTAGTCCCAACGAAAAAGCAGAGTAAATGGAGTTGGTAAGTAATAGTACTCCCATACTTCCTAATATAAGACCTGATCCCAACAAGACTACAAGAAAATCACGTATCGGTCCAGGCAAATCCATTATATGTAGTAAAACAAGAGATAAATAAATCGAAATCTTTTTCATGACCTTATTGATCTGACCAGGAAAAAAAATACATAATCAATTCCTAATTAAATCTTATCAATTCCTAATTAAATCTTAAGGGGTGTGAATTAATGCAGGTACAATTATTGGATTAATCTTATTCGTGATCTGAAAGAGTAGTTCGAAACTATATATATATTTCGAAATATATGGATTCAATCTAAATTAAGCTGCAACTCTCATGAATCAATAGTTTGGATTTGTGGGTAGTGACCAAACAAACAAAACGAAAGAAACCTCATTTCTTTAAATCAAAACGGAACCTTAGTAATTTCCAATTACTCTTTAATCAATTAATCTTTAATCAAAGGATTTCCTTATTTTAGACTTGAATTTTAGGCGAATTCAAAATTGTTCTAATTGTATAATCATCAACTACTGACATTGGTAAACGACCCAAAGAAATTTGATTATAATTCAATTCGTGACGATCATAAGTAGAAAGTTCGTATTCTTCAGTCATTGATAAACAATTTGTTGGACAATACTCAACGCAGTTACCACAAAATATACAGATCCCGAAATCAATACTGTAATTAAGCAATCGTTTCTTTCGAATATCCGTTTCCAATTTCCAATCAACAACGGGTAGATCTATAGGACATACACGAACACATACTTCACAAGCAATGCATTTATCAAATTCAAAATGGATTCGACCGCGGAAACGCTCCGATGTGATTAATTTTTCGTAAGGATATTGAATAGTTACAGGCAAACGATTTGCATGGGATAATGTAATCATGAAACTTTGACCAATGTACCTTGCAGCTCGTACTGTTTGTTGACTATAATTCACGAACCCAGTTACCATAGGGAACATATTGTAATATCTCTTAAAGAATTTTAAGTTTGTTTCTTTCTCTTGTTTGAGCAAGTTGTGAATATAGAATATGGTATTCCTTTACAGTGAAAAGAGTTGAAAAGAAGTTGTTAATAATAGATTACCGAGAGATATAGGTAAAAGAAATTTCCACCCAAGATTTAATAGTTGGTCTATTCTTAGTCGGGGTAAAGTCCATCTTGTTGTTATAGAAATGAACAAGAACAGATAAGTTTTAGCTAATGTAATAAAGATACTAATTATCATTCCAAAGACTTCATACGCTTTATTTTTTTCAAAAAACTCATAAACGAATATGTATTGAATCGAGATATCCCACCCACCCAAGTAAAGAACTGTTACAAATAATGAAGAAACTAATAGATTTAGATAGGAAGCAACGTAAAATAAACCAAATTTTATACCCGAATACTCGGTTTGATAACCCGCTACTAATTCTTCTTCCGCTTCTGGTAAATCAAAAGGTAATCTCTCGCATTCTGCTAAGGAAGAAATTAGAAAAATAACAAACCCTAGGGGTTGACGCCACAAATTCCACCCCCAAAAACCATATTTTGATTGAGCCTCAACTATATCAACTGTACTTGAACTGTTAGATAATCATAGTCGGCAAGAACATCACTGTTCTTATCGCTATTACAGAACCGTACATGAGATTTTCACCTCATACGGCTCCTCGAGGGCTTTAAATAAATCTAAGGAGCGTGTCGGTATTATTTATCTTATCTTGATATGTCTTTTTTGTAGTATAGTATAAAAATCTATCGTGTGTCCCCACCCCAAATTAACCCAATTGAATTCTGTCTGTTCTAATAATAAAGTAAAGAAATAATAAAGTAAAGAAAAGAAGGGGTACTTCTGAATTGATCTCATCCTTTAATAATTAAAATTTTTCTTTGTTAAGTAATAACTTAATTCTTCACTAAAATACTCTTTATTATAAATATCATATCAAAAACCCATCGTTTTCAATTACGAAAAAAAGCCTATTCCATTAGTTTATGAATTCGTGTACGAATTCTATCTCTATGACTAGGGGTATTGGAAATAAAATGAATATAGGAATAGATGGAGAAAAGAAAGACTAAAAAAGATCTCTTTTTTTTGTTGTAATTGGATTCTTTCCATTTTTTTTGTTCCTATTCTTCTTTTTGAGAAAGGGTGGACTTACTAAATAAGGGATTATTTCGTTTCCGATAATCATTTATTTAATGGGTGGATAGGCGCATACTCTGGATCGGAATCGTGGGGAGTATTGCCTGATCATTTCTACAAACTTAAGGCCCCAATTCGTATTCTTTTTATATTATGTATTTTACAAAAATTTACTTTTCTTTTGGATAATTTTTTAAATCTTCTTTACTAATCCTTTGTATATCTTGGTGTTTCTAACCATCCACTCACTCATTTTTGTTCAACTGGCCGTGTTATGGTAATACATATATGGTAGTACATATAAATAATAGTGAAAACTCAATACGGTTGATCTTTTGAGTCCGCTTCAAGACAGGATGACTAGTGAACCAATCTTGGGATAACGGTTCTCTTGCACCTATGTTTATTTCTGCTTAACTATTATACATAGAAAATGAGACTCAATAAATAGTAATAGTTGGACTGCTAATTTTTATTTATATAAGCTGTTTTCTTTCACTCATATAACTATCTGATTTAGTTCATTAATCCGAATAATGAATATAAAAATGAAGATATCTATTCAATCCACTTCACCCCTTTTCTCTAAAAAAAGTGGGAGAAGTTTATGTCTCAACGAATCACACGTAGAAATATTGATAATACACATAGAGTTAATGGTATTTCATAACTAATTGATTGAGCAGCAGCTCGTAGACCACCTAAAAAGGAATATTTATTATTTGATCCATATCCTGACATAAGAAGTCCGATGGGAGCAATACTTGAAATGGCAATCCATAAAAAAACACCGATATGGAGATCGGCTAAAACAAGGCGATAACCAAAAGGAATTACTGAATAGCTTAGTAAAATAGCTATGACTGCTATAGATGGTCCGATACTGAATAAACGAGTATCACCTCTAGATGGAAGAAGATTTTCTTTAAAAAGTAGTTTTGTACCATCTGCTAAAGCTTGAAGAACTCCCAAAGGACCGGCATATTCAGGTCCAATACGTTGTTGTATCCCTGCAGATATTTCTCTTTCTAACCATACAATTACTAGTACGCCTATTGTAATAGCCAATACTGTAGTCAAAATAGGGACAAGCACCCATAGAATTCCATAGACTTCTTGTAAGAATTGCAATCTAGAAAAAGAATTGATATCTTGTACTTCTGGTGTATCAATTATCATTTTAACGATCAACTTCTCCCATAATGATATCTATGCTACCTAGTATTGTCATAATATCGGCCAATTTCATTCTTTTAACTAACTGAGGAAGAATTTGCAAATTGATAAAACCCGGCGGTCGAATTTTCCATCTCCAAGGAAAACCACCCTGATCCCCTATCAGAAAAATGCCCAATTCCCCTTTTGGGGCTTCGACTCTCACATAAAGTTCTTGTTTCGCCAACTCAAAAGTTGGCGAAGGTTTTTTACTAATGAATCGATATTCAAAGTCATTCCATTCCGGATACCTTTCTCGATCAAAGCATCGTATTTCTAAATTCTCATAGGGCCCCCCTGGAATTCCTTCCAAAGCTTGTTGAATAATTTTTATGGATTCCGTCATCTCACCGAGTCTGACTAAATAACGAGCTAATGAATCTCCCTCTTTTTGCCACTGAACTTCCCAATCAAATTCGTCATAACACTCATAATGATCAACTTTACGAAGATCCCATGGTATTCCGGAAGCTCGCAGCATTGGTCCGGATAAACCCCAATTGATTACTTCTTCTCCACAAATAATGCCTACCCCCTCAACTCGTTCTAAAAAAATAGGATTTTGTGTAATAAGTTTTTGATATTCAGCAACCCCTGTCAAAAAATAATCGCATAAATCCAAACATTTATCTACCCAGCCATGAGGTAGATCAGCCGCGACCCCCCCGATACGAAAAAAATTATGCATCATTCTCATACCGGTGGCTGCTTCGAATAGATCATATACTAATTCTCTTTCTCTGAAAATATAGAAGAAGGGAGTCTGTGCGCCAATATCCGCCATAAAAGGGCCAAGCCATAACAGATGAGAAGCTACACGACTCAACTCCAACATAATTACTCTGATATAGCTGGCTCTTTTAGGTACTTGAATATTTCCCAACTGTTCTGGACCATTTACGGTTATTGCTTCTGTGAACATAGTAGCTAAGTAATCCCAACGTGTTACATAAGGTAGATATTGTATAATAGTTCGGTTTTCCGCAATTTTTTCCATCCCTCTGTGTAAATAACCCAATATCGGTTCACAGTCAATAACATCTTCACCATCCAAAGTAAGGATGAGTCGAAGAACACCGTGCATTGATGGGTGGTGAGGTCCCATATTGACTATCATGAGGTCTTTTCTTGTAGTTGGTCCATTCATAAGTTTTTCCTCGATTCATTTTTCCATGAATTGCTGAAAATAAAAATAAGTTCATAAAAATTTAAGATCTAAAAAATCAAATAATTTTAAATGACTTTAAAAATTAATGAGTTTTTGATTCCCGAATATCCAATTGATTAATTAATTCTTTATAACGCATTATATTTTTCTTTGTTAAATAAGAAAGTAATCGTTGGCGTTTTCCCAGAATTTTACGTAGACCTCTTTGAGATAAATAGTCTTTTTTGTGCAATTCAAAATGTGAAGTAAGTCTTCGTATCTTATTGGTGAAACTGAATACTTGAAATTCAACGGATCCTACGTTTTCTTTTTTTTCTTCTTGCGAAATAACCGAGATGAATGAATTTTTTACCATAAAATGAAATCCTCTTCCCCACCCTTTTCTTTTTTATAAATTTTTATTTATCAGTAATAAGAATGTCACTCATTTAAATTTGATATACACAATAATCTTAATTTCATTAAGAATTTCTATTCTTTTTTTTTCAAATCAAATTTATTAATAAGCAATCCAATTTTTAAAATTGGATTCAGATAGGTATACAAAAGGATGGTATATTTCTGCACGCACAAAAATATCTAGACTTAAAATCTAAATTTAAATAAGAATATTTTCTTGATTCATTTCTTAATCGAATAGATACGTCATTCAATTAAATGAATATAATCTATCGGAATGTAAGACAGTTCCATATGTGTATTTCTTTGTCTTCATATACCATAGTACGGGAAATATAGGGAAAATGTAGCATTAACAAATTTTTAATTGTGGATACATATGGATTCTTAGCATACTAAAACGACTGCTATTATTGGTATCAAACCAATAACGATTCATACAAGCTAAATCTTCTAATCGATAATTCGGCCAAAGAAAGAACTTTAATTTATTTAGTTTATTTTTATATCTATCAAGATGTTTGCTTTTATCTAAAACTGGATCACAATTTATCACCTTATTTGCATTGTAAAATGCCGTATTTCTATGGATATCATTTCTATTCCGAGAATTGAAACAAATTTGAATTCTGAACTCTCTACGACCTCTAGGGGATAAAATATTTTCAGGAACAAGCAAATCATAATGATTGCCCACTCTTTTTTCATTCGTTTTTTGATGTATTGCAGTGGATTCATCAAAACTCTTCTTATCATCATAGCCTTTTTCTTGGTATCTTTGATTAATTTGGTACTTATTCTTATGAACTAATGAAATACCTATGGTTTGAGACATAATAAATTGTCCATCATTTTTTACAGACAGACGAACCGGTTCGATAATCAATATTCCCCTTTTCATTAATTCTGTAAGAGTTAAACCCTTCTGAACTATCAGAATATCCAGACTCATTTCTCTCCTTTGAATAGAGGATATAGCAATTTCTCTGGGATTTATCAGTCTAAGCAGGAGACAATATACTTTGATGTTATTGATCATTATTTGATTTAAGGAATCATCCCATCTCAATTGAAAACGAAAATATCTTTTTAGTAAAAAATCAAGCTCTGCTTCCGTATTTTTCTTGTATTGCTTTTTATTTATACGTTTTTTCACATCTGTTCCCGCGGAATCTTCTTGAACATACTTTTTGTGGTTTGAGAGAGCTGATTCAAGATCCTCTTCGGCCACGGATTCCTTTTCTCCTTTATTTCGATTTTCTAATTCAAGAGTTTTTTCTATAAAAAGAGCTCTTTTTTTCTTTCTAATTAGTTTTTTATTTTTACTAACAATTTCATTTACATTCAAATTTAAAAGAAGTAATTTGATTGGTATGATCCATGGGTTAATCTTATATGCATTATAAAGTATCAAAAATTCTGGAAAGAACCAAAGTTCCAGATTGGATATTGAACGACTTAGTATTTCTTCATTGATTCTCATCCAATCAAAAAATATTTTTTTTTGTTTGTTGGATGGGTTGATTTCTTGATCTTGATTAATTGTGAGATAAAAAAAACTTTTCTTATCGATTTTTTCAATTATTTTAAAAAAATTAACCCCAGTTTTAGTATTTTTATTACTGTTCGTGTCAGCCTCAATATTGATCCAGGCTCCAATATCGGCCTTCTTTTTAAGACAAAAATGGAGCATTCTCCAATCTAAATATTTTATATCCGGATTTTTTTCCAGATCTAAAATATCCTCTTCTACTAGATAATTATTCATAGAGATACATGTCAGTATATCAAAAAATTTCCATTTATCTGTGTTGTACTTATAAGAAATTTCTTGATTAGTTTTTACTTGTACTGGTAATTCATAAATATATGAATCCTTATTATCTTCATAAATAAGAGATTTAGATGATAAAAGATCATATATATATATTTTTTTTTTATTCTCTTTTTTATTCGGTAATGAGCAGTATGTTTCAAAATCACTTTGTTTTTTGTAATCAATTAATCGGTTTTTTTCATATGAATAACATTGGTTAAAATCTTTATTTTTAGGACCTTGATTGACTCTATTTCGCCATTTGTGTGGTAATAATTTGAACCATCTAATCGGATATAAATCGTATTGATAATGACCCCTTAACCAATTTTTCCATTGATTCATTCCCGAATTTTGACGATTCTTTTGTTTTAAGTCGGAATGGAATATTTCTTGTGCTCCCACAACTTTAACAAAATAATCCTGTATTTCATTCTTAAGAAAAAGAGATGTTCCGTGATTTTGAAAGATAGGTCTTACCTTAGATAAGTTAATAATTTGTGTTTGTGATAATTTGTAAAATAAATATGCTTGGGACAAGTACGACGAGTCCCAAAAGATCTTTCCATTCTTATTACTAATATTATAAAGTGACTTTTTTATAGTTGAAATAAAGTGAATTATACTTTGATTTGTTTTATCAATTCTTTCTTGATTTGCTTCATTATTGTAAATGTATTTATTAATAATTTTTTTTATTGAATCCAAAAAAAGTTGCGCATTAATCCTCGGGATATTAATCATACGTTGAAAGATATCTATGTATATCTTTTCAACGAAAAATTTTAGAAAATGATGCGATTTACGAATTAATCGTACATTTTTTTTTTTTAATATCTTAAAAATCCTTTTGTGATATTCTAATATTTTATCATCATAACTTATTTTGTTAGGGCTAATTTTTATTTCGGGATTTATAAACTCTTTTTTCGTATCTTTTCTAATTTTTTCAATTTTATTTAGTATTGTTTTTGTTCTATCAGTCAGATCTTTCATTTTTTTTTCTCTCAATGAAAAATTTGTCCAATCC